TTTCTGTTGAGTAATAGTTCGAGTAAGTCTTGAATGAGACCCCCGAAAACTTGATGCAAATAAACGAATTTTTGTTCTACGCCTCCGGGCTATATATCCGCGTTTAATTCTGGTCATTGAATAAATAAAATTTTGACAAATAACTAATTGATTTCGTTTCTTTCAGTTATTCTTTTACCCGTCCTGGTCTATTAATAACCAAACGGATTTTTCCAATGTATAAAATACAAATTCCAATGGCTTTGGCTACTATAACCTCCCCAACCACGATTTTTTATTTTTTGTCGGTATTTTAAAATTAAATGGATGAGGAAATAGTGGGTTTCCTCGTTTCTATGGTTACTTCTTAAACGGCGAGGTCTTCTCTATACACCGGAGCCTTTACTTCATTTATTTACTATTTCATCAATGTTATTGGTAACTTGTATAGTTCACATCACACTCTTGGGCTCTACTTATGAATTATCCAGTAACAGGTCTTTCACAATAAGACCCGCCTATACAGTAACGGTATTTAATTATGAAATTTCGCTGGGTAGCTGACCCTCGTAGTCCGTTCTTGACCGAGCGAGAACTTCATTTTTATGTTTTTTTGAATTTCAATAAGATTTCCTCCGCTTAATGGATAACGATTTGCTATCAATGGAGAATTGTTTCTCAGCTTAAATTCAGTTGATTGGATTTGCACCAGTGGAAACCATAAATTTTATACACAATAGAGGGATCAAGTGCCTTATTTTTAGATAGTAAGTAGATAGTAAATGGAGTTCCTTCTTCCATTCGATCCTATTCACTGGACTAATCATTCATACTGGAAGCGGTTTCTTGCTTTTTTGTATCAGCTCATGATCTAAACGAGTCGCACATACACCCTAGTACATGTTCCTCGGCGCTGAGGGCATCCCCCAAGAGCGGGGGATTTTGTGACATTTCGAATGGGCTGTCTTGTATTTCTAATAAGTTGTTTAATAGTTGGCATGTTGGATATATACATAATGGGCTGGTTTAGATTGATCCTAACCGGATGATTATGAATTTTTTTATTTAATAGTTAAACTCGGAGATAAAATATCAAATCACGTATTTGCACAAAATCCATTTTTTTTCATTCAACTGCTACAAGATCAACAATTCCATAAGCTTGGGCTTCTGTTGCTGACATAAAAACGTCTCTTTCCATGTCTTCAGATACAACCCATAATGGTTTGCCCGTCCTTTGTACATAAACCCTTGTGAGGGTTTCGCGTAGTTTAAGCAGTTCTTCCGCTTCCAGGATAAATTCTCCCGTCTGCGCCTCATAAAAAGAACTCGCGGGTTGATGTATCATTACCCTGATGATAGAAGGTTTCTCTATCTGATGTGATGAAAGGAACAGAAAAGGAAGATCAAGAATAATAGGAAAAAAGATAGAATTGAACAACCGTACGGGCATCATCTTTTGTGCATTGCATACGGCTAGACAATCAAATTGACCCTTACTTTCCAGATAAAAATAGAATCTATCAGCCCCAAACGGGTAACTGGTCAAATCGCCACCCTTCCTTTTGGAGGAGTTCAAAAATACTATGATGGCTCCGTTGCTTTTCTATTTGAAAATGGATTCTTTTTTTTTTTTCTTTGATTCAGCAATCCCAAAGTTTCTTTTTTATCCAACCAAAAAGGGAAAAATTTGGTTTTTTTGCACTCTTTTTTTATAACTTAAAAGTTGTTAAGAGACTTGCGGTGTGAAAATAACCAAGTTTGTAACGCTGAATTGGACTTCCGATAGATAAGAGAAAATCGGAAATATCTTTTATCTCATACTACTCTCTCGATACATAATCGAATCTTTTGAAAAAAGAAAACAATGCAAAAAATTTTCATATCGAATTCGAAGTGCCATGCTATTATTACTTAATATTCATATGGCGAAGGCATAGTTTTCTTTTTTCTCTCAAATAAAAAAACCCCATTGGCGCCAAGCGTGAGGGAATGCTAGACGTTTGGTAATTTCTCCTCCAACCAGGATAAAAGATCCCATTGACGCGGCTAATCCCATGCATATTGTATGGACCTCTGGTCGCACAAATTGCATAGTATCATAAATAGCGACTCCGGGTATTACCCATCCGCCAGGAGAGTTTATAAACAAATACAGATCTTTGGTATCATCCTCGATACTGAGATATACCATAAGACCGATAATTTGATTCGAGATCTCGCTTTCAACTTCTTGGCCTAAAAAAAGTAATCTTTCTCGATAAAGTCGGTTGAGTAGAGAAAAATTGTATCCCTTAGGAACCGTACATGCATCTTTTGGTGCATACGGTTCAAAAAAAAAATAGCGAAACAAAAAGAATCAATGTATAGATTAAGGGCTTTTTCTTCGACTTTTCAATAAAGACGCATTTTGATTTCTTCTTTAATAATATAATAGAAAAACTCACCGGATTCACTTTTCATTGATGTATTGTTTCATCGAGATTAAATCCAAATCACGATGGTATTTTCTTGTTCCTGAATGGGTCTCTTTTATCTTTTTAGGTTTCTGCTCTACTCCGGGTAAAGATTCACCCCGTTTTGATTTGCACATATAGGACAAATCTTCTCACCACCATTTCTTTTTGGTATGACTTTCCAAATAACAAACAGGAATCATTTAGGATACATGTAGTAATCCTAGATATATTACCAATTGGGTTTTTTCTAAACGGAGCCTGGATACTTCATTTTTGTAGTCCAATCAAAGTAAACCATAAATTATTCCAATTGATAATAGTACTATGAATTCCTCCAAACAATGCATCTAATTGCACTTCACGCTCCAATTTATGGATGATTCTATTTCTACTTCTTGGGCGAAACAGAGGATATCTCGGTCGGGGGAGAGAACGGGGAAATCCCATATGACCCAATATATCTGACAAGTCGCACTATACGTCAACCCAAGATGCATCTTCCTCTCCAGGACTTCGGAAAGGTACTTTTGGAACACCAATAGGCATAAATTGAAAGAAAAAAAACTAAACCCTATATTTCACTTTGATGTGGAAACGTAATAATGTGGTTTTATTGTCTTTATAATATTGTCTTTATCATATTTATTTTATCCATAGATTAGAAAAATTCAGAAAGAAAGACAAAAAAATAAAGGAAATTTTTTACGAGTAGGTCTTTCGAATGATAAGCGCATTTACTCATAGAAAGTGGTATCAATCCACCATTGCGTATTGGTACTTATCGAGTATAGAATAAATCTGCTTCTCTTTGTTCTTACGAACAGAATCCTTCAATTATTTGGAACACAATAGAATATAGAATAAATAACCCTTGTTAGGAAATAATCCACTCAACAGGGGAAGTCCGCAGCATAGTGATAGTATATTCCAATGCAATAAAGTTACGTAGTGTTTATTTTTCTTTGATAAAGGGGTATTTTCCATGGGTTTACCTTGGTATCGTGTTCATACCGTTGTATTGAATGATCCCGGCCGATTGCTTTCCGTTCATATAATGCATACAGCTCTGGTTGCTGGTTGGGCGGGTTCGATGGCTCTCTATGAATTAGCAGTTTTTGATCCTTCTGATCCCGTTCTTGATCCAATGTGGAGACAAGGTATGTTCGTTATACCCTTCATGACTCGTTTAGGAATAACCAATTCGTGGGGGGGTTGGAGTATCACAGGCGGGACTGTAACAAATACGGGGGTTTGGAGTTACGAAGGTGTAGCTGGGGCACATATTGCATTTTCCGGCTTATGCTTTTTGGCAGCTATCTGGCATTGGGTCTATTGGGATCTAGAAATATTTTCTGATGAACGTACAGGAAAACCTTCTTTGGATTTGCCCAAGATCTTTGGAATTCATTTATTTCTCTCCGGGGTGGCTTGCTTTGGTTTTGGTGCATTTCATGTAACAGGCCTCTATGGTCCTGGAATATGGGTGTCTGATCCTTATGGACTAACGGGAAAAGTACAACCTGTAAATCCGTCGTGGGGCGTGGAAGGTTTTGATCCTTTTGTTCCGGGAGGAATAGCTTCTCATCATATTGCAGCAGGTACATTGGGCATATTAGCGGGTCTATTCCATCTTAGCGTTCGACCGCCACAGCGTCTATACAAAGGATTACGCATGGGAAATATTGAAACCGTACTCTCCAGTAGTATCGCGGCTGTCTTTTTTGCAGCTTTTGTAGTTGCTGGAACTATGTGGTATGGTTCAGCAACCACCCCCATCGAATTATTTGGTCCCACGCGTTATCAATGGGATCAGGGTTACTTCCAGCAAGAGATATATCGAAGAGTTAGCGCCGGGCTAGCAGAAAATCAAAGTTTATCAGCAACCTGGTCTAAAATTCCCGAAAAATTGGCTTTTTATGATTATATCGGCAATAATCCGGCAAAAGGAGGATTATTCAGGGCAGGCTCAATGGATAGCGGAGATGGAATAGCGGTTGGGTGGTTAGGACACCCTATCTTTAGAGATAAAGAAGGACGTGAGCTTTTTGTACGGCGTATGCCCACTTTTTTTGAAACATTTCCGGTCGTTTTGGTAGACGGCGACGGAATTGTTAGAGCGGATGTTCCTTTTAGAAGGGCCGAATCTAAGTATAGTGTTGAACAAGTAGGTGTAACCGTTGAGTTCTATGGCGGCGAACTCAATGGAGTCAGTTACAGTGATCCTGCTACTGTGAAAAAATATGCTAGACGCGCCCAATTGGGTGAAATTTTTGAATTAGATCGTGCGACTTTGAAATCCGATGGTGTTTTTCGTAGTAGTCCAAGGGGTTGGTTTACTTTTGGACATGCTTCGTTTGCTTTACTCTTCTTTTTCGGACACATTTGGCATGGTGCTAGAACCTTGTTCAGAGATGTTTTTGCCGGTATTGACCCAGATTTGGATGCTCAAGTAGAGTTTGGAGCATTCCAAAAACTTGGGGATCCAACTACACGAAGACAGGCAGTCTGATCCAAGAACCCTTTGGTATCTTTCAGCTCTATTTTGTTTTTTGAGGGGATTTT